CCAAAAGATGCGGTTAATACACCCAAAACCACACCTGTAACCCAAGTCAATTCACGAGGTTTTTTAAAACCACCGGTGAGATACACACGAAATACGTGCAGAATCATCATTAGGACCATCATACTTGCCGACCATCGATGAACTGATCGGATTAACCAACCAAAGTTAACTTCAGTCATTATATATTGAACAGAAGCAAAAGCCTCTGTAACGGTCGGACGATAATAAAAAGTCATAGCAAACCCCGTAGCTACTTGTACTAAAAAACAAGTAAGCGTAATTCCTCCTAGACAATAAAATATGTTGACGTGAGGAGGAACATATTTACTAGTTATATCATCTGCAATTGCCTGAATCTCAAGACGTTCTTCGAACCAATCATAGATTTTATTGAGATAGGTAAACCAAGGAGACCCCCCCCGAGAACCGTATATGAAAATTTCATCTCGTACGGCTCAAACAGAAACACCCCAATACTATAGTTCTAACGGATGTGTGGAATAGAAAGTTTCAATTTTATTAATTCTATGATTCCATTTTTTCTTAAGATATGAAAGAATAAAAACCCGAAAACTATTCTTTGTGGTTATAATGCCAAAAAATCAAGTCGGCTCATTCGTCTCTATATTGATCGTTATAGGCCTCTTGAATCTTCTATTTACCTATTTTCTTTGTTGTTATTTATGTGTAATGCGGCTTTACTGCTGTTTTTTTTTATTGATAGGAATTCTCTTGTTAAGACCCTATGAATCAATTAAAACCTCAGATTCATACTAGAACCACGATGATTCAATAAAACCTTCTCAAACTAAGTCCCAAAATTCCCTGAGTTAAGAACCGTTGGATCATCACTTATTCAATGACTAGATCTAATGACGAAAAATCAAAAGAAATCTTTGTCCTTTGATCAAAATAAGCATAAACGGAAGTTTGAAAGAATAAAAATCTTTCTATTTAGAACTTCTAACTCTTTTAAAAATTTTTTGAAGTCCGGCCACGAGGTCTGACTATTAAGTATGAATCATAGTTCTAATACTTTAGTAATCTATAGTAATCTATTTCATATATTCCGTGCTCCAGATACTAAAACGAATATCCGACGAAGTAAAACCATCTCTATCAAGATGACAGATCTATTCTCTGTACTAGCCATAGGATCAATTATACCAAGTCACACACTCATATTCCGGAAATACAGAAAAAAAGAAATTCCACGGTCGAACTACCAAAATAGAATGGGATAAAAATCAGAAAACTAAACGCTTCACTTTGGATTGAAAAAGCTAGTTAATGGTTCTTGTAAATCTAATTCATTGAAATTCCATCCAGTAAAATGGAAGAATTATAAATCTCCAAAATAATAGATAGAAATACTGCAAATAGAGCCATTGCAAGACCCATCAAAGGAGTAGTTCCCCAACCAGGAGCTACTTTACCATATTCTGAATTCAATGGTTTCAATAAACTCCCGGCATTAGTTCGTTTTGGGCGGCCAGATCTAGAACTACCCTCAACGGTTTGTGTAGCCATAATATTTTATATTCATTAAGATCTGTTGACTTTGTATACCATTCCGTTGTAAATAAATGATCTTATCATAGATCCATTGTGGTCTTAAAACTACATAATGTCTTAAAACTATATAATAATGGAAACAGCAACCCTAGTCGCCATCTTTTTATCTGGTTTACTTGTAAGTTTTACTGGGTACGCCTTATATACTGCGTTTGGGCAACCCTCTCAACAACTAAGAGATCCATTCGAGGAACACGGGGACTAGTCGAAGTAATGATCCTCCCAATAGTGGGAGGATCATTACTTTCAATTGAGATAATGAAAAATCATTTCACCCTTTTACTTTTTAGTTGGAACTTTAGGCGGTTCGCGAAAAAAGATAGCGAAAAAAATTATTCCTAGAGTTGAGACTAAAAGGAATGTATAAACCAATGCTTCCATAGATTCGATCGTGGTTTACAATTATAGCTTCCATACCTGTTTATTTTGGACCGTCTCCCGGATAAAGAAAGAACAAAAGTCAAAGAAAAGGCAGCGAGTCAAATGTCAAATCAAGATTTATCCGGTACCCCAACCTATAGTCAGTCAAATAAAATAAAAACGAAAAGTAACAAAGCAATATTGTATCAAACTACCTGTCTTCGTGTAGTTGGATCTCCAAGTTTTTGGAATGCTCCAAATTCCACTTGAGCATCTAAATCCGGATCAATACCAGCAAAAACATCTCTAAACAAGGTTCTAGCACCATGCCAAATGTGTCCGAAGAAGAAGAGCAAAGCAAACGAAGCATGCCCAAAGGTAAACCAACCCCTTGGACTGCTACGAAAAACACCATCGGATTTCAAAGTAGCACGGTCTAATTCAAAAATTTCACCCAATTGAGCACGTCTAGCATATTTTTTCACAGTAGCAGGGTCGCTATAACTGACTCCATTCAGTTCGCCGCCATAGAACTCAACAGTTACACCTACTTGTTCGACACTATATTTTGATTCTGCCCTTCTAAAAGGAACATCGGCTCTAACAATTCCGTCCCCGTCGACCAAAACAACTGGAAATGTTTCAAAAAACGTCGGCATACGACGTACAAAAAGTTCATGCCCCTCTTTATCTCTAAAGATAGGATGTCCTAACCACCCAACAGCTATTCCATCCCCGTTGTCCATTGAGCCCGCTCTGAATAATCCCCCTTTTGCCGGATTATTGCCGATGTAATCATAAAAAGCTAGTTTTTCAGGAATTTTAGACCAAGCTTCGGATAAACTTTGATTTTCGGCTAAGCCAGCACCAATTCTTCGATATATTTCTTGTTGGAAATATCCTTGATCCCATTGATAGCGCGTGGGACCAAACAATTCAATCGGGGTAGTTGCTGAACCATACCACATAGTTCCAGCAACTACAAAAGCTGCAAAAAAGACAGCAGCAATACTACTGGAAAGGACGGTTTCAATATTTCCCATACGTAATCCTTTGTATAGGCGTTGGGGTGGACGAACACTAAGATGAAATAGACCTGCCAATATACCTAAGGTCCCTGCTGCAATATGATGAGAAGCTATTCCTCCCGGAACAAAAGGATCAAAACCCTCCACACCCCACGCTGGATTTACGGCCTGTACCCTTCCGGTTAGTCCATAAGGATCGGACACCCATATTCCAGGACCATACAATCCTGTTACATGAAATGCACCAAAACCAAAGCAAGCCACCCCTGAGAGAAATAAATGAATTCCAAAGATCTTAGGCAAATCCAAAGAGGGTTTTCCTGTACGTTCATCAGTAAATATTTCTAGATCCCAATACACCCAATGCCAGATAGCTGCCAAAAAACACAAGCCAGAAAACACAATATGTGCCCCGGCCACACCTTCGTAACTCCAAATACCCGGATTCGTTACAGTCCCCCCTGTAATACTCCAACCGCCCCATGAATTCGTTATTCCTAAACGAGTCATGAAGGGTATAACGAACATACCCTGTCTCCACATTGGATCAAGAACAGGATCAGAGGGATCAAAAACGGCTAATTCGTATAGAGCCATCGAACCGGCCCAACCAGCAACCAGAGCTGTATGCATTATATGGACAGAAATCAAACGACCGGGATCATTCAATACGACGGTATGAACACGATACCAAGGCAAACCCATGGAAATACCCCTTTATCAACGAAAAATAGACACAATGTAACTTTATTGCATTGGAAAAAGCTATGCTATAGACCCCTTTTTTAGGGGATTCTCTCGGGGAAAGGATTAATATTTGTTTGATGCTTTTCGTAATAATTACTTTTAGTAATAATGAAACTATTTTGTTCGTAGGAACAAAAAGAAGCAGATCTATTCTACACCCGATAAGTAACAATACGCAATGGTAAGGGGGTTGATACCATTTTATATGAGTGAATATATATATATTTGTTCATCATTCAAAGGACTCATTTGTAAGAATTTTCCTTTATTCATTTTGTCTTCTTTTTTTATGAACTTAGTCAATCTATGGAGAAAATAGGATAATAAAATCAATAGTATTAGGCCACTAAACCCACTGTTACGCTTTCACATCAAAGTGAGATATAGTACTTAATTTTTCTTTTATTTAATGCCTATTGGTGTTCCAAGAGTACCTTTTCGAAGTCCTGGAGAGGAAGATGCATTGTGGATTGACGTATAGTGCGACTTGTCAGATATATTGGGCATACGGTATTTCCCCGTTCTCTTCCCCGATCGAGATATCCCCTCTTTCGCCCGAGAAAGATTGATTCAATTATCAAAAATTTGGAGCGTGAAGTGCAATTAGATCCATTTTTTAGGGAGGGTATACGGACTAATATTATCAATTAGAATAATTTATGGTTGGCTTGGTTAGACCAATTAAATGAAGTATCCAGGCTCCGTTTAGAAAGAAAACCAATTGGTAATAAATATATTTATGATTACGACTTAATATCATATTTATATAATATTTTAGTTATTTCTATTTATTTAGATATTTAGAAATAGAAGTGATCTCAAACTGTTAATCAGTCGAGTAATATGATAAATGCGTTGAATATTTGTTGGAAGACATGAAATAAATTGAAAAAAAAAATAAAATAAAAATGGAGAAGTCATAGCAAAAGGACGTGGTATTGGGGCATTTGTCCTATATGTACAAATCCAAATCGGGCGGATCTTTACTCGGAGTAGAGCATAAACCTAAAAAAATTGAAGAAGCCCAGTCAGGAACAAGAAAATTACATCGCGATTTAGATTGTATCTCGATGAAACAATACATCAATGAGAAGTTAGTCAGATAAGTTTAGCAATTTTTTTTTTAGATAAACAAAACAGGCCAAAACTCATCTTTCTTGAAAAATGAAAGAAAAGTCCATTTTATAAGTTAAAAAAACCTGTTAGGAAAAAAAAAGCTAGAATCTACACATTGATTCCTTTTTTTCATGATTTTTGTTGAACCGTATGCATCAAAAGGTGCATGTACGGTTTCTAAGGGATATCGTTTTATCCCAATCAACCGACTTTATCGAGAAAGATTACTTTTTTTAGGCCAAGGGGTTGATAGCGAGATCTCGAATCAACTTATTGGTCTTATGGTATATCTCAGCATAGAGGATGATACCAAAGATCTGTATTTGTTTATAAACTCTCCTGGCGGATGGGTAATACCCGGAGTAGCTATTTATGATACTATGCAATTTGTGCGACCAGATATACAGACAATATGCATGGGATTAGCCGCTTCGATGGGATCTTTTATTCTTGTTGGAGGGGAAATTACCAAACGTCTAGCATTCCCTCACGCTCGGCGCCAATGAGTTTTTTATTTGATTTGAGAGAAAAAAAGAAAACTATGCCTTCGCACTATATGAATATTAAGTAATAATAGCATGGCACTTCGAATTCGATATGAGAAATTTTTTTTAAACCTTAGATTACGTATCGAAAGAGTAGTATGAGATAAAAAGGCATTTTCGATTTTAGCCAATCTATCGGGAGGCCTATTTCAGCGTCACAAACTTTTTTGTTTTCACAGCAGGGGCTCTTAATCTTAACAATTTTTAGGTTATGAAAGAATATGAAAATAAATCTTGTTTTTTTATTTGAAAAAAAAAAAAAAGAAACTTTGGGATTGCTAAATAACAGATGAAATAAATATATAAAGCAACGGAACCATCATAGTATTTTTATAGTATTTTTGAACTACTACAAAAGGAAGGATGGTTATTGGATCATTTACCAACCCGAGTCTGATAGACCCTATCATTTATTTTCTATTTCTTCGATGTAAGTAAGGTAAGGTAAAAAAAGCGAATTCCATTATAGAGCCGTATGCAATGCGCAAAAGATGCCTGTACGGTTGTTCAATTATATCTTTTTGATTATTCTTTATCTCCTCACTTTCATCATGCGAGATAGAAGAAACATTTTTTATGTTATATCATATATTATCAGGGTAATGATCCATCAACCTGCTAGTTCTTTTTACGAGGCACAGACGGGAGAATTTGTCCTGGAAGCGGAAGAGCTGCTGAAGCTGCGCGAAACCATCACAAGGGTTTATGCACAAAGGACAGGCAAACCCCTATGGGTTGTATCCGAAGACATGGAAAGAGATGTTTTTATGTCAGCAACAGAAGCCCAAGCTCATGGAATTGTTGATCTTGTAGCGACTGAATAAAAAAGAAAAAGAACAAGGATTTCACATGAATTCGTGATTTGGTATTTTATCTTCTTACCGGATTTAATATTCTATTTATTAATTTCTTAATATAGAAAATATAGAAATTCAAAATATAGAAAAAAAAAAAAAAAAAATAAAGAATTCCTAAGCATCCGGTTAAGATCGATCTAAACCAGCACATTATATATATGATTCAACATGCCAACTATTAAACAACTTATTAGAAACACAAGACAGCCAATCAGAAATGTCACGAAATCCCCCGCTCTTGGAGGATGTCCTCAGCGACGAGGAACATGTACTAGGGTGTATGTGCGACTCGTTCAGACCATGGACTAGGACAAAAGAAAGAAAACAATTGATCCAGTATCACCGATCCGTACCAGTGAGTAGGATAGAATAGAATGGACGAACTCCATTGAATATTCAATATCTTAAAAAAAGATCTATCCTTCGGTTGGGGTATCAAATGTATGGTTCCCGTTGGTGCAAATCCAATCACCTCAATTTAAAATTTAAGATGAGAAAGGATTCCCCATTGATAGCAAATGGTATTCATTAAGCAGGGGAAATCTTATTTTAAAAAGTCAAAATTTTAGGCCTTATTCTTGCAAGAACGGACTAACAGGGTCAGCTACTCAGCAAATCTTCATAATTAAATACCGTTACTGTATAAATAGATCTCGTTGTGAAAGACCTAGTACTAGATAATTATGGGTAGAGCCAAAGGGCGTGAACTGTACAAGTTAACAATAACATTGATTAAATGAAGGAAGGGCTCCGGTGTATAGAGAGGACCTCGCCGTTTAAGAAGTAACCATAGAAACGATGGAACCCACTATAATCCATTTTTATTTATTACTTTTTTATTTACTATGTGTTTTTGATACCTAGTATCAATACAATTTTGATTTCTAGGCGAAATGCCTAGAAAAAAATCGTGGTCGGGAAGGTTAGAGTAGCAAAAGCCATTGGAATTTTTATTTTATACATTGGAAGAATCCGTTTTGTTATTAATAGACTAGGACACGGGAAGGGAATAACTGAAAGAAAGGAAATCAATTAGTTATTCATCAAAGTTTCATTTATTCAATGACCAGAATTAAACGAGGGTATATAGCTCGAAGACGTAGAACAAAAATCCGTTTATTTGCATCAACTTTTCGAGGGGCTCATTCAAGACTTACTCGGACTATTACTCAACAGAAAATAAGAGCTTTGGTTTCGGCTCATCGGGATAGGGGTAGACAAAAGAGAGATTTTCGTCGTTTGTGGATTACTCGTATAAATGCAGTAATTCGAGACAAGAAAGTATACTTTAGTTATAGTAAGTTAATACACAATCTGTACAAGAAACAATTGCTTCTTAATCGTAAAATACTTGCACAAATAGCTATATTAAATAAGAGTTGTCTTTATATGATTTCCAATGAGATCATAAAATAAAGAGAGTGAAGGGAATCCGTTGGAATGGTTTAAATGGAGTTCCCTGGAGAATGAACTCTGGGAAGGTAGAGTAGAAATTAGTATGATAAAATATGAAAAAGTCGTCAAAATGAAAATGAAGAAACATGTTGAATAAAAAATATTTCTTATTCTTCTATTCTTCCCCAATTTTTTTTTTTTTTTTTTCAAACGACACGACAATCAAATCTGGATTTCCTATTTTTCGAAAAAAAAAAGCGTCAATCCACATTTGAGTTTGGATTGGGATTTTTTTTGATTCAATTCAAGAGTCAGCCTATTTTTTTCTGGTTCTAAGACCAGTAGTTCTAGCGGTTGACTCGCTTCTTTCAAATTGTTTCTCATTATTAAGAAAAGGTAACGGAGATAAAATACGAGCTTGTTTTATAGCAATAGTAATTAATCGTTGTTGTTTTAAGGTCAATCGATTCACCCGTCTAGATAATATTTTTCCTTGTTCGCTAATAAATCGACTAATTAAACTCATGTTTCTATAATCAATTCGATCCCCCGATTGGATCGGAGGCAAACGCCTACGAAAAGATCGCTTGGATTTAAGAAAGATTCGCTTGGATTTATCCATGGTTTGTTTATTCCTTATCCTAAAGAAAAGATCCTAATCCTATTTCTTAATTCTCCATCACGGTTGATCTGATCGAAATAGGATTTGGTTTGTTTATTTTGTTTATATTAAAATTAATATATATTATATATTGTTATATATTAGATATATCTAATATGTCATTTTTGATCTTCCTTGGAACGGAAGACTGACACACGAGTGACCGGTTCGATCTATTTCTTTATCTCCCCGTGAATCGTATGTTTGTAACAACAGGGACAGAATTTTCTCAATTCCAATCGACTAGGCGTATTATGTCGATTCTTTTGAGTAATATATCTGGAAATGCCCGTTGATTCCTTATTAACACGATTTCGAACACAACTGGTACATTCCAAAATCACCGTTACTCGGACATCTTTACCCTTGGCCATGAGCCTCCTTTGGTTTTTGATTCATTCAACTCTTTGATTTTCCGATCCGAAACGAGGAAGAAGAAAGGAACAAAAAAAACAGGTAACTCGAAATCGAATTATGAAAGAAAGGTTTCGTTGCAATAAATCAATATAAATCAATATAGTAATAATAACAATATATTAATAAGTAAGTAATATAATGATTTCTAACTATATTATTTAGAATTTTAAATTGCCGTACAGCATTTAATTTTTATTTAAGTATCTTGTATGATATTGTTGCCCCAACCATCACATTTTACTCTATTTTTTATTAATTTTATTTAAATTTGAGCCTGGCCCAAATTACTAGTTTCACCGAGGGGGAATCCCCTTTTTGTTTTTCTAACGTATATTCGAAAAAAAAAGAAGGGAAGGGATTAGTTACAGATATTTGATTCTATCTCTAATCCTCTTCCCCCCCTACCATATCAATAACTAGAATGAAAAAAAGGGGAATATCAACGCATCCGGAAAAAAACGATTGATCTCTATCAATAAACCTGCTAAAGACCCGAACCATAGAGTACTTACTACCGGTGCCACGGAGAGATATGTTTTTAGATCTCGCATTTTAAATTCTCCTCCTTCTTTATTATTTCTAATACATAATGCTAATACATATATAACCAGATGTGTATATGTACTTAATGACTGACCGCTTGTATTTGTACGCGGAATTCCTATAATTCAAGTTGAAATGGACAAAATAGATCGTACTTTTCCGAATCTTAAAAGAAACAAATAGGCCCCTTTAGGCCAGAAATTCTCGAAAAATAGTCATTTTTTACAGGGTCTCATATTTATTTCATACTTTAATATAATAGAAATAGAATAATATAATAGAAATAGAATAGAAAATAGAAGTCTTTTACTATTTTTAATATAATTATATGTTATATGAGACCAAAAAGAAGAAACGACAAGATATTTGTGTATATCAATGGAAGAAATAAAGATATGGAAAACAAAACAGGGATTCTCTACAATGACACTGTAGACCAATTGAAAGGGATGTAGCGCAGCTTGGTAGCGCGTTTGTTTTGGGTACAAAATGTCACGGGTTCGAATCCTGTCATCCCTACCTATTACTTATCTTCTGAACAGTAACGGGGGATCAATTGAGATCGATTAAAAGAAAATTGGATATACATAAAAAATCTTTAATTTTATGATAGTATATATGCAAGACGTATTGGGATCACAAAATATTCATTGTGATAATAAAGCGCTCTTAGTTCAGTTCGGTAGAACGTGGGTCTCCAAAACCCGATGTCGTAGGTTCAAATCCTACAGAGCGTGATTCTGTGTTCTTGTTAGT